TTCTATTTCTATTAGACGAAATGATATATCTTTATATATAGAATAGAGTGAAGAATACTGATTCTAATGAATAATTCATGAATATGAATCACAAACCAAAAGATTCTCTACAATTAGGTAGGAAAGGTGAAAAATCCCTTGTATTTAATCATAACATTTTATTATATTGACAATAAATAAAAATTTATATTATAATCAGAGTATGATAGCGGTTATGCAAGTAGCCCCCATCGTCTAGTGGTTCAGGACATCTCTCTTTCAAGGAGGCAGCGGGGATTCGACTTCCCCTGGGGGTAGGGTATACTACGAAAGGAAGTTGATCATGGATTACAAATAAGCCTAAAAGTGATTCTTTGTGGGTCGATGCCCGAGCGGTTAATGGGGACGGACTGTAAATTCGTTGGCAATATGTCTACGCTGGTTCAAATCCAGCTCGGCCCAAAAAATCGCCAATCTACCATGAGGGGGTATAACCCCCCTCCTTACAAAATACTCGATACGGGGATAAAAAAGAATCCAAATTTCTGGTAGATCACCTATTTATTTCCTGGGGATTGTAGTTCAATTGGTCAGAGCACCGCCCTGTCAAGGCGGAAGCTGCGGGTTCGAGCCCCGTCAGTCCCGTCGGATCGACTAAATACATTAATCAATTCTTTCAAAACTCTATTTTTCTTTACTTCTCGTCCAAGAAAAGAATATGTTGGTGGGTTAGTCCAATTAGTGCTAGCACTGTAGTAAGCATTTCAAGAAAGACGAGATATATTTTATCGATTGTTCCAGATTCATGGAATGGAATAGAGTCCTCTATCTTTTTGGAGTGGTTTTTTTCTTAGTTGAGGTTGAAACTATGTTAATAATGGGGAAGGGCGATCATATGATACTTCATCGGATAATTATACACGGGAGATGTAAGGTAATACAAAAAAAAGAACAGAAATGAATGATAAAAAAGGGCTTTTTTTTAGATCAGGAATCTAAGTTGGGATTCGTTATGATTAAACGAACTTCCTATGTTATACTATTCCATTTTTGACGACGAATTCATTTCAGAATTCAGATATTGTTATTCATGATATTGATTCGATTCAAAACCATCGAGAGGTAATTCATCCATTGAATTGAAAGGGGAGGGGCTTGTCATCTCTATGGGATTAAATCCCGGGTTATTTTTAAATTTGATTTTTTATTTATATTATGGAAGTAAATATTCTTGCATTTATTGCTACTGCACTATTCATTTTAGTTCCTACCGCCTTTTTACTTATCATTTATGTAAAAACAGTCAGTCAAAATAATTAATTAATTTGAATTAAACTGAGTAAACTTAGTTTAATTCAAGAATTCACGAAATAAACTGAAAACAAATTTCGCGTCTTAAACTTTAACTGAAATAAGACGACTACAATTCCCAGTATCCAGTATAGAAATCGTATAGTAGAAAGAAATAGATGAATCTTTCTACCATACGATCTACATATTAGTATCATTATAGATTAAACATATTATCTTCGTGTATGCTTGTGTGGATAGTGCTATATCATCCCAGTTTATTTATTTACTATATTTTTTTGTTTTGTTTTGATCAATCTGAAAGAATCATTTTATTCTTATGTCTTAGGGTTCTAATTATTCTATTTTTAGATTATTTTAACTAGGAATCCAGGTATCTATCAAAAGAAAGGAATCCCAGCAATGAAGTAAAACCGATTAGGGGTGTATAGTAATAAAATAATTAGCAAACTTTAAATTGATTGAATAGTTTCGCGAGCACTTCTTGGGTTTTGAAAAGGAAGAGTAAGCCTCATCGATTTTTAAGGGTACCACCTCAACCATGCTATGAAATGGGATTCGATAAAGCATAAATAGAATTTCTATAAGATAATTAGATTTAGCTAAAGGCGCGTTAAATGTGCAATATGTCACTCACTTTACTCTTATCTATAATATCTTGTTCGATAATCATCAAGCCTATAACCATTTTTTATAGAAAGTCCGTGTGCACTTAACAAAATTAATTCTTCTTTGAACAGTAATGGAACAGTAAAGAGAGAAACATCTCAAGAAAAAAGAATAATAGAAAAAAAGGGTCCGGTCGTCCTTCGTATCCGTCTCTAAACCTGCTAAGAGTCCGTTGATTGAAATTCGCCCTAATTTTGTTGGAAAAAGGTTTCTATCATACAGATTCAAAATACAAAGAAAAGGAGCAGTGAAATATCTCTTTGATTGAAAGAGTATGATTTATAGAATACATTACTTTATTCGATATAGAATTCAAAAATGAAGATCTTTCGATTCTCTTTTACTAAAGAGTTCAAAACGCGTTGCAGAACGATTTAGAAAACAATTGATATAGCACGATTCCTCAACTCAATTAGTAATACCCTTATAGTCCACTTCTTCCCCACACTACAAGTGACAGGGAAAATGTAAAGACTACCATTAAAGCAGCCCAAGCAAGACTTACTATATCCATGTGAATTATGCCCCCTATCCCTATAAC